TGTCGGCTCCTTGGTAAGGCGAGAGCTTCAAGCCCGATTTCTGGTGGCACGCCCCCCACACAAGCACCACCCAACTCAGGGGGGACGGGGAAAGCTAGAGGCCCAAAACCTTCGACCCTTCTTTCTAAATCTAAATGGGGGTGCCCGGAGCACCTCATCTTGTCATTTCGTCGTTGCTCATTCCCGTTCGGCCGAAGTGTTTGGCCTTTCCTTCTCCGCGCCCGCTCACGTTTCGCTGACCTATCGCGTGCTAAAAAGAGGAAAGTACGAAAGAATAGTAAACAGAGCACACCGCAGAAAGATTCTAAATATGAGAAGTCCCCCTTGGATTCGAGAAGACGGAAATGAAGAACGGGAACGAAAAAAAATAAGGCCTTTCTAGCTCTAGTTTCGGATGAGCTTCTCCCAATTATGTCTGGTAATAGAATAGGGCGACTTGCTCTGACCAAGACTCCACTTTTTGCTCCGTCCATGGAGCGTATGATTTTCCTGGAATGTAGATAGACCAAAAGAGGGAATGAAGAGATAGGAATAGGAATTATAGTACCATTGGAAAAAGGGGCACCCGTGGGAACATCTCTACTGACGAACCATTTCAATAGTACGGGTGCTGCCGTGCCACAAGGCACGACCATAAAAAGAATAAAAAAGAAAAAGTTATGTAGTTGGACCATCTGCTCTATCCGTTCGAGTTTGGCTTCTCTAAAGAAGAGAAGGCGCTAAAAATGAAAATGTTCGCAAGGCATACCGAAAGGATACCAATGAAGCTGACCATTAATGACTAGTTCGAACACCAGGAGCGGAAGGAGGGACTTGAACCCTCAACCTTAGCCTTGGCAAGGCTATGCTCTACCATTAAGCTATTTCCGCCAGCTACGGTAGTGGCGAAGCACTACTGAGCAATTCACGTATTACTTGATACGGACGACTTCCGTTTTTCCGCCGGACCACGGCTCTTGACCTCCGATCGAGCTACGAGCACGAGTAGGTAGGCGGCATCTGTCTTTTTTTTTTAAGTTGAGTCATTTCCTTTCCTAAGACGGCTCCTCTTATTCTACGATAATCCAAGCAGCAGCTGCCCGAGTCCGCTCGGAACCAGTCGATTCCTGAGCCTGGACTCAAGGTCTCTCCTGCCTGCGAGTTTGCTGCGAATGCTGCGAGTAAATACATGAACGAGACGAGTGAGTTAGTCTCCGAGCGAACCCGACGGGTCTTTCAAACATCCAAGTTGTCACTTTTCAGCTACTTGGAATGCATGAGACCCCTGCATTTAGGAATCTTAGGTTACCTCCAGCCTTCTGAAGCGAGTTGACCTTCTGTTGACCTCCGCTTGGCCTGGACCCCGAGCCCTAGAGTTACCTTAGAGGACCTTCACAACTTCCAAAACTTCCCCAAACCCCTAGGAAGCAAGCCAAGCCGATGATAGATTTTATCTGAATTTCTTCTTTTGATATGGTCCTCTAGAACCTTGTGTCTCCTCAAACTATATGGAACGTAAAAATCTCAATTGCACGGGATGTTGAGGTTGGTAAGCATCTATACCTAGCTCAGCCATTAGAGTTAGAGTCCATTCACGGCTAACTTACCACCAACGAAGAATTCCTCGCATAAAATGATTCTTACATTCTATAGATACTGTAAAAGCCAACTCATGTTTCTGCGAAAATAAATAAGAAAGCTCATTTTTTCTTTTCTTATGCTAGCCTTTCTAAATATCCTTCTCTTGTTGATGAAGCGCCCCCTTATGGAGTTGAGCCTGACTTGGGCAGCCGCTTTCATTGTTGTACCATTATATTCTTTTTTCATGTCTTTTATGGATGGCTGTTCTCATTCCGTCGGAGGCGATGGAAGCGGTGCCAGCTCTTCGAAGCGACCGCGTCTCGACCTGCCCAGAACAACAGGAATAGTTTAATCTAAAAAAAAATATGAAGAAGTAAGAAAGATCAAAATGGAGTTAGCCGAACTGATTGGCTCCCTAATTGACCAAGCGAAAGAGGGGCTGCAATTTCCGCCCATAAGGGGAGTGCCTTCGCCACCGGTAATGTGTGGAAGAGCTAATAAACCGAATTGGGAACAATGAGAAGGCCAGACCAGAAGGGAAAACGACCCCAATGGGGAGATTACCGATTTTATAAATAAAAAGAAGTTCTTAAAGCGGGCCCGTGATAACACAAAGAATGAGAACGAGGGCCAGATGAACATCTGAGGTGAGATTCGGATTCGGGCCATCGTCAATCAGTGTTATGAAAATGATAAGAGTGAGAACTCATTTTCATTTTATCTTGTGACTCATTCTCTTCTTTCTTTTCGTCTATTTGTGCATCTTTCTTTCTCCCATGCTTTCCGTCGGTCAAACCAACGATTCTCTTCTCAAAGTAATAGAGAGATCCTTTTCTAGTTAGACTTCTATCAATGCAATGAAAGAACCATCCCTTCCTATTAGTTTGTCCTGTCAGATAGAAAGAAAATTAGACCCCAAAGAGAAAAAGCCTGTTGGGGG